TTATTGCGAAAATTGGCGAATACAACCAACTATCATTAAGAATTTCATCTTTGGACCAAAAACAAGCAAGAGGTGGAATACCACAAAGAGAAAGCGTACCCACCAAAAAAGCCGTTTTTGTGATTGGTACATGCTTTTTTAAACCGCCCATAAGAACCATATTCTGGCTTTTATCTGGAGAATAGCCAACAATGGATTCCATTGAATGAATAATGGATCCGGAGCCTAAAAACAACAATGCTTTTGAATAAGCATGAGTAATCAAATGAAATAAAGCAGCTCGATAAGAACCCATACCTAGAGCTAGCATCATATAACCCAGTTGAGACATTGTAGAATAAGCTAAACTTCTTTTAATATCTTTTTGAGCAAGGGCTAAAGTAGCTCCTAATAGTACTGTTATTATACCTATCAAAGATATCAAATTCATTATGTAAGGTGTGATTACAAAAAGAGGAAGAAGCCGAGCTACAAGAAAAATGCCCGCGGCTACCATAGTAGCGGCATGGATAAGAGCGGAAATAGGAGTGGGCCCTTCCATGGCATCAGGTAACCATACATGAAGGGGGAATTGCGCGGATTTAGCAACTGCACCAGCAAATAAGAGAAAGGAACACAAAGTAACAAATAAAAAATGAACTTGATTATTATTATCAATTAAGTTATTCACTATTTCGAACAAATCCCTAAATTCAAAACTACCCGTTATCCAATAAAGACCTAAAATTCCTAATAATAAACCAAAATCCCCTACACGATTAGTTACAAAAGCTTTTTGACAAGCAGTTGCTGCAATAGGTCGCGTGAACCAAAAACCTATTAATAGGTAAGAACACATTCCAACTAATTCCCAAAAAATATAAATTTGTATCAAATTAGAACTAGTAACTAATCCTAACATTGAGGTATTGAAAAAACTCAGATAAGCAAAAAATCTTAAATATCCTTGATCATGAGACATATAATTATCACTATAAAAAAGAACCAAAATTCCAACAGTAGTAATTAATATTAACATAATAGAAGCAAGTGGATCGATTAAGTGACCGAACTCTAAAGAAAAATCATTATTAATGGTCCAAGACCATACATATTGATAGATAAAACTTCTATTTATTTGTTGAATAGAGAGATAGACGGAAAGAAGCATAACCATGCTTAACAGTAAAATGCTAGGAAAAGACCACACACGACGATGATTTTTTGTTGCTGTCGGAAAAAGGAGAAGTCCCATTCCTATTAGAATAGGAACTGGTAGTGGAATGAAAGGTATAATCCATGAATATTGATATGTATATTCCATAAAACAACCTTGTTTTATTCTTAATTAATTGTTTCTGATTCACCGGCTCTTATCTCTTTTTTTTTTAGGTTCAATACTTCGGAAATGCATTCTATTTAATATTAATAATAATTTGAATATTAATAATAATTCGATTTTTTGATTCTAATTTTTATATTTAGATATATTTAGATAATTTAATAATATCTATATATATATATATAATAAATATATAATTGTATTGCATTTTTGTTAGTATTAATTTAATAGATGTTTAGTATTAATATTCTATTTATTTTTATTTAATTTATTCGATTTTATATTGAAATAGAAAGGAAGAGCCTTCTGAGGATCCCATAACTTGATCCCCCCCCAAAAAAAAGGATTTGCGTTTTGGTTGAAATTTTGATAATTATTAACTAATTCATCAGCGAGCTGCTTGAGTTTCTTTTTTTTTTTGAATAGAAAGAAAACATTTTTCTTTCCAAGAAAGACTAAAAGATTTTCCACTTCTCTTTCAAAAACATATAGAAGAAAGAGACTTCAAATAAAAAGGTTCAATTACTAATGATTAACTACTAGTTTGATTTTTCATTTGAATTTCAAAATGAAAATTCGGCGGACTCGCTTTTTGAACTTGATCGGTGTAATGTAATATAAAAAAGAAAGATTGAAAAGGAATGGGGTTTTTGAAACCTTTCGATCTATTTTTTATCTGTATCTCTAGAGCACCCTAAGAATAGATAGGGATATTAAAAAAAGACTTTAGAATTTTGTGTTCCATTTTGATCCACCGGAAAACCAACGAAAAATGCAAATTGTTTGCAGAATAGATGTCTTTCACATCCAACTATAGAAATGAATAACTTGTTTTTAAAATTTTCATGGCAGTTCCAAAAAAACGCACTTCTATATCAAAAAAACGTATTCGTAAAACTATTTGGAAAAAAAAGGCATATTGGGCAGCCTTGAAAGCTTTTTCGTTAGCGAAGTCTCTTTCTACTGGAAATTCTAAAAGTTTTTTCTACTCGAAATTCTAAAAGTTTTTTTGGAGAAACAAAAAAGAATCAAACCCGAGATTAACTAATATTAATCCTAAAATGGTACTTTTTTGTTTTTTGTTTGAAATAAAAAATAAATAAATAAATAAAAGAAAAGATAGAAAGTTTCACTCCGTATTAATGGAATGTAGTTTATTATTTGCGAATGGGGAGTCTTACTTTCCCCATCCATTTCCTTTTCACACTAATGTAAAAATAGAATACTAAATGAGAAATAATTCTAGACTAATAACTAAGTTTCTGTTTCTATAGTTAGACTATATGCAATTAAAAAAAAAACTAGAAAATTGAATCCTTCAATCTCGACGATTAATCTACAAATAGATTAGTATTATTTCAACTACGCCGGCCGCTATGGTGAAATCGGTAGACACGCTGCTCTTAGGAAGCAGTGCTAAAGCATCTCGGTTCGAGTCCGAGTAGCGGCATGTGATCTTCTAAAAGAGATACAATAAGGCCTATAATGAATTCAATTCTGAATTTGAATTCCGTATATATAATTGAGTACCCCCCCCCCTTTTTTTTTTATGATATTTTATACTCTAGAACATATATTAACTCATATATCCTTTTCGCTCGTTTCAATTGGAATTACAATTTTTTTGATAACCTTATCAGTCGATGAAATCATAGGACTATATGATTCGTCAGAAAAAGGCGTGATAGGAACTTTTTTATGTATAACAGGATTATTAGTCACTCGTTGGGCGTATTCGGGACATTTTCCATTAAGTAATTTATATGAATCATTACTTTTTCTGTCATGGAGTTTCGCGATTATTCATATGTTTCCATATTTTAAAAAACAGAACAGTTATGTAAGGACAATAACCTCGTCAAGTACTATTTTTACCCAGGGCCTTGTTACTTCAGGTCTTTTAAGTGAAATGCAGCAATCAGAAATATTAGTACCTGCGCTCCAATCCCAATGGTTAATGATGCACGTAAGTATGATGGTATTGGGCTATGCAGCTCTTTTGTGTGGATCATTATTATCAGTAGCTCTCTTAGTCATTACATTTCGAAAAGCTCTAAGAATTTTTAGTAAAAAGAAAGCATTTTTAAAAGATTCATTTTCCTTTGTGGAGATCCAATATAGGAATGAACCAAGCAATGTTTTACTAAGCACCTCTTTTATTTCTTCTAAAAACTATTACAGGGCTCAACTGATTCAACAATTAGATCGTTGGAGTTCTCGTATTATTAGTCTAGGATTTATCTTTTTAACCATAGGTATTCTTTCTGGAGCAGTATGGGCTAATGAGGCGTGGGGATCCTATTGGAATTGGGATCCAAAAGAAACTTGGGCATTTATTACTTGGACCATGTTTGCGATTTATTTACATACTCGAACAAATCCAAATTTTCAAAGTGTAAATTCCGCAATTGTGGCTTTTCTGGGCTTTATTATAATTTGGATATGCTATTTCGGGGTCAATTTATTAGGAATAGGCTTACATAGTTATGGTTCATTTAATTTACATTAACATATAATTTAATGAAATAGATATATACCTAGAAATACAAAAAAGAACTCGACTATTTTGTAAAATTGTTAAATAAAATAAGAAATCAAAATATCTATTCTATATAATAGATTAATAAGATAGAATCAAAATATATATAGTATAAATATAAAAACTATATAAGTAAGAATAGAAGAATAAGATAAGAAAACTTCGTATAAGGTGCACGAACCATTTGAATCAAGTAGTGTAGTGATTCAAATGGTTCTCCCAAAGACCAAATCGATTTGGTTCCAATTCATTTTTCCTTATTATTATTCTTTTTTGTTTACTTAAGTTAAGTAGTTAAGTGAAAACTTTAGAGAAAATCGAAGTTAAGAGAAAAAAGACTTCTTTCTCATTGTACAACGAACAATATTTAAACTAATAGGATTCGTTTTCCATTTATTCTTTTTTCTTGAAAACTATCGAAAAAAAAAATGAGATATAATAGCTTCTACTTTTTCAACCGATAATGACAGAACGAAATCCGGATAAATACCAATCCCAATTATTGGTAGAAGGAGAGAGATCGAAACAAATAACTCTCGCGGACCAGAATCAAAGAAATAATAGTTTGGAACATTAAATAGCTTGTATCCGTAGAACATTTGGCGTAACATAGATAATGAATAAATAGGAGTTAATATCATTCCAATTGCCATTAAAAAAGCAATTAGTATTTTTGGCATTAAAAGATACTTTTGACTGGTAATTATGCCAAAGAATACTAATAATTCGGCAACAAAACCGCTCAGGCCCGGTAATGCAAGCGAAGCCATCGATAAGATACTGAGCATCGTAAATAATTTTGGAAGGGGGATAGCCATTCCACCCATTTCATCGAGATAAAGAAGGCGTATTCTATCATAACTCGTTCCGGCCAAGAAAAAAAGAGCCGCCCCAATAAATCCATGAGAGATTATTTGTAAAATGGCTCCATTAAGTCCCGTATCGCTTAGAGATCCAATTCCAATAATTATGAAACCCATATGAGATATAGAGGAATAGGCTATTCTTTTTTTTAAATTAAGTTGACCAGGAGATGTTGAAGCTGCATAGATTATTTGTATTGCACCTACTATAATCAACCCGGGAGAAAATAGGCAATGAGCATGAGGTAATAATTCCATATTGATTCGAACCAACCCATAAGCTCCCATTTTTAATAAGATTCCAGCTAGAAGCATACACGTACTATAATGTGCTTCCCCATGTGTATCTGGTAACCATGTATGGAAGGGTATAATCGGCAATTTGACCGCAAAAGCAATAAGAAATCCCACATAGAATATTACTTCGAGTGCCACAGGATACGACTGATTCGCTAATGTTTCAAAATTGAGTGTTGGTTCATTGGAACCATATAAACCAATACCCAGAACTCCTATTAATAGAAAAATGGACCCACCCGCCGTGTACAAAATGAACTTTGTAGCTGAATAGAGACGTTTCTTTCCCCCCCACATCGATAGAAGTAGATAAACGGGAATTAATTCGAACTCCCACATTAGGAAAAAAAGTAAAAGGTCTCTAGAGGAAAATGATCCTATTTGACCGCTGTACATTGCTAACATCAAAAAATGGAACAATTGGGCATCTCGAGTAACTGGCCAGGCCGCTAAAGTTGCTAAAGTGGTAATAAATCCCGTCAATAAAATAGGTCCTATAGAAAGCCCATCTATTCCTAATCTCCAATAAAAATCAAAAAAATGGATCCATTTATAATTCTCTGTTAGTTGGGTTAATGGATCGTCCAGTTGGAAATGATAACAGAATGTATAGGTTGTTAAAAGAAGCTCTAAAATACATATACATAAAGTATACCATTTCATGACCTTATTACCTCTATGAGGTAGCAAGAAAATTAAAGAACCCGTCAATATGGGAAAAACTACAATTATTGTTAACCAAGGAAAAGAATTCGTGGTAAAGACAAGATACACTTGGACCCAAAAACCCCGCGCTCAAAACGACAAATAATATATATATATATATATATTTCTTTTTGAGTACGGGGTTTTTTCGGTAAAAAAAGAAACTGTATTCAAAATGGATTGAAGTGGTTTTTCTGGAACGTATTAATAAGCTAGACCCATACTTCGAGTTGTTTCATGCCATAAATAAACTCGAACGCTCAAAAAATCCGTTGGACAGGCCGATTCACATCTCTTACAACCAACACAGTCCTCTGTTCTTGGAGCAGAAGCAATTTGCTTGGCTTTACACCCATCCCAAGGGATCATTTCTAATACGTCCGTCGGACAGGCACGTACACATTGAGTACATCCTATACAGGTATCATAAATCTTTACTGAATGCGACATTGGATCTATCAATTTTGGAATGTCATAAACTTTCGATCTAGTAACTTATAAATGAATCATATATTTAGACACCAGATGAATCAATGATTTTACCAGAATTTTTAACATCAATCGAATTCCGGAGCGACTCAAGAGATTGAGCCAAGATACTTTAATTTCGTGCCCTTTTTGATATCCACGTATCATATACGCTAATTTATATTCATGCTAGTTGAATTTCAATTGCTGAAGAGTCTCATTTTTATAATGTATATACTACTTATTTATTCAATAAATTGGATTGATTGATACGAATTGATTTTCTGTTACGATAAATTGACGAAACAATAGCCAACCCAATAGTGGCTTCGGCGGCTGCAATAGCTATAATAAAAATGGAAAAAATATCTCCTTTTAATTGGCGACTATCAAAAAAATCCGAAAATGTTACGAAATTAAGATTAACCGAATTCAGTAGAAGTTCAAGGCACATAAGAGCCCGAACCATATTTCGACTCGTGATCAATCCATAAATACCTATAGAAAATAAATAGGCACTCAAAACAAGTACATGTTCGAGTATCATTGACCAGCTCCTTATTAATTTGAATTCATTTCAATATGAACAACAATTCCACAAATTTGGTTTCCGAGAAGAAGTACTAATAAGTACAAAAGAAAGAAATAGTATTTTCTTCTGCAATTCAAATAGAATTGAAAAGAAATGAAAACAAAGTGCCATTTTTCTTGCTGTTAACAGTTATAAAGATTGGATTGATCATTGACGAGCAACGGCAATTGCACCTATCAAAGAAACTAAAAGTATTATTGAAATCAGCTCAAATGGAAGAAAAAAATCAGTTGATAAATGAATTCCAATTTGTTGACTATTACCTATCAAATCTTGCTCTATAATCTGATTTGATTTTGTCGTCCAAATAATCCCGTACCAAGACGTATCTAGAATAGTAGTAATTAGTGAAATAAAAATACTTGTACAAACCAACGACGTAATCCCATCACCAACAGTCCAAAGAGTCAAATCTTTGGAATATTCTGAACCATTCATGAACATCACAGCAAATAGGATTAAAACATTTATAGCTCCCACGTAAATAAGTAGCTGCGCAGCCGCTACAAAATAGGAGTTTGATAAACTAAAAAATAAGGATATGCAAACAAGAACCAATCCCAACGAAAAGGCAGAAAAAATGGGATTGGTAAGTAAGACCACCCCCAGACCTCCTACTATAAGACCCGATCCCAGAAAAACTAAAAGAAAATCATGTATTGGTCCAGGCAAATCCATTCTATTTAAAAGATAACTAAATCGAAATGTGTTTCAT